AAAAGTTGTACCTGTAAACCAACCTCCTAAAGCGAAATAAGCACAAGGAAAGAGCAATAGGCCAGACCAGCCTACAAAAACGAAACGGTCCCTCCGTAACCAATCATCCATAATATCAAATAAATCATTTTCTTCTTTGGTAAATCTACCAAGGGCTATAGTCATAGTGATCCTCCTATTCAACTACTTCAACCATTTCCGAACACCTCATATCATTTCCAAGGCATACGATAGTTCGATTATCTATGGACGATTTCTCGCCCAATGCCCCTTAAAATGGGTTTCGAAGATACAAATGCGTCTTTTTCTATTGGGCCACAAATTAACCTAGGTAAATCGATGAGCTCGATTCCATTAGTCCTTATTTATACTATATATAACCATTTGAACCCTGAATTGTTCTATGACTCATATTCCAGAGTATATCTTTTAACGTAACGGGTCAAACAAAAAAAAAGAAAATTCCCTATTTTTTCCTGCCCCTAAATTAAATATTAAATAATGGTAGACTGGAAATGAAAGTCCCTTTCTCGCATTCGTTCTCTATTGCATTGGCGTAAAAACAAAACAATATCTGATTCCTTGAAATCAAGGAAAGATATTGAAAAATCAATTTTCGAAATCAACTTTTATATGTAGCGGAAAAGAATAGCGATTTATTCCTATGAAGTATTCAGTAACAAGAAGATTAAATCGGAAATATCGACAAATTCTTGCCTTGCGTGGTCTAAGGAAATAAAAAAAATCAATCCGCTTGTACAATTTAATCTATATCGAATTAATCTATATCGAATTTAAATATCAGAATAGCTGATATAGTCATCATTCAATGGGTCAGGTCCACTTACTTTTTATTGATTTATAATTTTATGGTGGGTTTGATAAGAACAATGGAGAAGTAAGAATACTTTGGTTATTAATAATAGGAATAGGGATTGGATATCTAGAATATTCTCGAATATTTCTATTATATCCCAGGACCAAAAATTTGAATAATGATACATGAAGAGGACTACTATGTCACTACAGGGTAGACTACTCCTAATAAGTGCAATTAGTTATTATGATAATGAATAAATGTTCAACTTTCTAACTATAACTCATAATAATCAGAACTCATTATAATGGTGGTTACCTTTTTCTTTTTTTAGAAAAAAAAAAAATATCTCTGTTCTCCGCTGAAAAACGAAGACTAAATCTTGAGTTTAGTGGAAAAAGCCCTTTATCGGATTTGAACCGATGACTTACGCCTTACCATGGCGTTACTCTACCGCTGAGTTAAAAGGGCCCGTTTTATTCAATTCATGAATTTTCCATTATGAGTCTAATGCATATATGTCTGCATATATGTATATATGTCTGCATATATGTATATATGTACATATATGCATAGGGGTTCATACAAGAACCATCAAATAAAAAAATTCTATGGAATCATAACATAAAAGTAGGAAAGACTCTTCGGATCTAGTCATACCATTAGATTCTATTGACAATTCCAAAAAACTGTTCATAGTATGATAATACTATGATGATGATTATCATAGTATGATGACGGTCGGGTGGATATGCCCCTATCGTCTAGTGGTTCAGGACATCTCTCTTTCAAGGAGGCAGCGGGGATTCGACTTCCCCTGGGGGTAGGGAGGAAGTTGATCGTAGATTATCAATAAATCTAGAATTAATTCTTCCTGGGTCGATGCCCGAGCGGTTAATGGGGACGGACTGTAAATTCGTTGACGATATGTCTACGCTGGTTCAAATCCAGCTCGGCCCAATAATTCGTTGCTCCATGAATATGAAATAACCAATTTGTCCTCCAGAAACAGAAATGCCTGATCCGTAGAAATGAAGAGAAAGAGTCAATTTTTTCTCTATCCATGTTTTTCTCATTCGTTCTGATTTTTCTAACGATCTAGATTAATGATACTTAATCTTAATTAAGTATCATAAAAATAAAAATAGTTCTTTTTCTCATTGAAAAATTGATTATCCATTTTTTTGGCAATAAAATAACCACTCGTTACTAGTAATCCGTGTCGCTCTCACTATATTCCATATCCATGTGGATATTCAGTATATCATTCCTGTTTCTGTTACAACACAACGAATAGAATGTTCTTATAAAACTAGTAAGAATATGTATGCCATACACCTTGCTGGGATTGTAGTTCAATCGGTCAGAGCACCGCCCTGTCAAGGCGGAAGCTGCGGGTTCGAGCCCCGTCAGTCCCGAACTAGGATCCGATGAATTGATAAATTCATCTCTCCATTTTCTGTGAAAGGGGGGACAGGTAGCAAGATCTAATCCCCAGCGGGGATCCTTATTTCTTTTGTTTTTCGTTTCGCATTTATCATCAGACAAGTACGGGAATTTCAATTTCTTTCACTAATACCGATTGATAAGGGGAGACATATGTAAGTTGGTACAATGGGTGGCATTACTATATTCAGTATTTTAATAGATACCATACTCGTCTGACTTTCTTTTTCAATTGTTCAAGAACAATGAAATGGAATAGAGTTCCCCTATTTTTACCGGGAATACATACACAAATTGTATTCGTTTATTGTACGATACACAATGAACTTAACATAATTACCTCGACTTTGTTTGTGTATCCTCAATTACTAATTGGAAACAATCTATCTATTCTCATGCAAATTGCACACTGAATTTTTGATGTATGCGTTCTAGTCTCAATCCAAGAAAGAAGAAGAGATACTATACTAATAAAATAAAAGACCAAGCAACGCCCCTTTTTAGTAAATTTGTTGGAATATTAGATCTTTTCCACTTAGCACCCGTCCTTTTTTCCATCTCACTTCTACTGTTTGGATCTGTGTGACCCATAGAATACCGGTCATATAATATCTCATAATTGTATGTATAAGTATAAGGAAAGAGAGTTGTATAAGGAAGACAAAGACAGTAGGTTATGGAAAAGAAAAAAAAGTGGAAAAAAGAATGAAAAATTCAATGGAATTCCTGATCCAATAAAGAATCCCATTTCGGATTTAGTATGGATAAAATAAAAGATTTTCTTATGTTATACTATTTAATTCTCGACGATGAATCGATTTGATAGATCAGATATTGTTATTCATAATATTGATCCGATTCAGTATCATCAGAATTCAATTCATCCCATTGAATTGACAGGAGTAAAATTTCTTATCTCTATGGGATTAGATCCCGAGTTATTGCGAAGTAAAAAAAACAATGAGATTATGGAAGTCAATATTCTCGCATTTATTGCTACTGCACTGTTCATTCTAGTTCCTACTGCTTTTTTACTTATCATCTACGTAAAAACAGTCAGTCAAAATGATTAATTTAACTGAAACTTGGTTGGATTATTAGTTCTTATCAATGATTGAAGAAATAAAAGAAAGGGATTAAAACTCCAAGTTTTAAATGAAATGATTTGGCTGGAATCATAAGTATCTGAGATAGTGTGGTAGAAAGAACTATATTATATATAGTTCTATCTACCGCACTAGATAGTATTGTATATTTTTATCATATAAATTTATTATCATATAAATAGTATGATCATTAAATAGTATGATCATATAAATTTTATCATATAAAGTTGTATACAGATATGGTTTTATATAGATATAGATCAATTTACAATATGTACATGTATTAGATGTACATCTAATACATATACATCGAAATAGCAGTCTAATTCTATTTCTTTTTTTTTTCGCTACATCTACTTGTATGGGTTTCGATCAATCCAAAATAATCCAAGGCCAACTCTTCTAATTCCTAGGCTTCTTATAACTTATAACTTAATATATAGATTTATATTAATAATTAGTTTTTTTTATATATATATAATTAGATTTATATATAATATAAAATATATATTTATTTATATATATAAAATATATATTTATTTATATATAATAAACTAAATATATATATATATATATAAGTATAAGTCCCGAGATCCATCGAAAAATCAATGGAGGAAAAATAGTATGGGTATGGGCATATATTAACTATATAAAATAAAAATAAAAGAAAACGAAACCAAGGAATCTTTTTTTTTTTTTTTTAGTTTCGCAAAACGATCAATTAAACGATTGATACAATTCGATCACTCAATCGATTATTCAATTAGTAGTACCCCTAGAGTCCACTTCTTCCCCATACTACGAGTGAGAGGGAAAATGTAAAGACTACCATTAAAGCAGCCCAAGTGAGACTTACTATATCCATGTGAATTATGTCTCCTATCTCTATGAAGGAATTATTTCATTATTGATTATTGATCAATAATCATAGTGGAATCAATGGTGCAGAGTCAAAAGAAAATAGGATTCTGACTTAAGGCTATTGATGAACTAATCCAATGAATCTACTCGTAACAAGTTCCTATATTATAAAATTTCTGGTAGAATCGGGAAGCATTAAGCACAAATACGATACACACACCTTTTATTTGGAAATAGCAAAGGAATGCTCCTAATGGAACATGTAGAAATAGTAAGACCTATTGTTTGTTACCTTTCTTTCATAAGCAAAAGACGTCAAAATATACCATCAAGATAGATAACCATCTATCTGATACCTCTATTTTATTTGATCTAAGGCTTACGTCTTTCTTTCTGTGAAAGAATGGAATGGTAAGACACCACCACCATTATTACATACATTCTTTTTTTTGTAATCCCCTACACGGGCAAAGAATTTTTTTTTCAACTTTTCTTTTTACTCTATAAATAAGAGCCGCCCAACCATGTTGATTGAATGTTTGAGTACTCAAAGCCTCTCGTGAGTCTGGATACAAAGTATCTTCAGTCCTTTCCACAACTTCTAAATTGATTTCCCATCAGCCTATTCTATTCAATCTAATTCCAGACAGAGTCAGTAAACACTATTTTAGTATTTAGTATAGGTAGTGTAAGATAATTAGGAAGTCTTGATAGTCTTTCGTATAATCTCTTCTTCAATCCTAGGAGCAAAAATGGAGTGTCCTTTAGGA